CCTCCTCTTTTTTTTTTGGTTGTCCATTACTTATTATATTATCCTTATTTTATACTTATTATATTATTAAGTAAATCTAACAATATTATAAGTAAATCTATAAAATAAAGAAAGGGTTCTGAAAAATCTGGAAAAATCGAAACTAAGAATAGAAATCTTTGACGAATGGGATCCAGAATTGTTATTATTTCGACACAAGAAAAGGAATTTTACACATCCCTTTCTTGTGCCGAAGGCTAGGAAGACGAAAAATAAAAATACTCCTTGTAATTATTTGTTCCCTTCATTCTCCGCTTGCTTATCTTATTATGTTTAGTATCTAATCAAATTGAATTTATAAAACAAAACCCATTCTGTCACAGTTAAATCTGCCACTAGGGATATAATTACACCTACCCAGTTGAGATTGAAAAAAGCAAAGTAAGGGGTAAAGACAAAAAGTCTTCTTCCCAATATCCATATTGGGAATGCGGTAAAAGTAATTCGAATAGAAACAAGCAAAGGACTTTTCTTTCATACCTTTTTTTATCATACCTAACCTAATTGCCAGGAAGAATTTGTTCTTTTTTACAAATTTGATGTTGATAAATCCACGGATCTAGAAATTCATTTCGGACACTTGAACCTTCTCAAACTGTTTCTTTTTAAGAACCAAAAAGATTTGTGCAAAAACAATAGATGCCAAGAAGAACAAAAGGCCTTGGACACGGAGTGGATCTTGAAGTACTATTTCTGCATCCCCCTGACCAAATCCACCCACGTTAGGATTACTTGTTAATGGTTGATCGAGTTTGATAGATTCGCCCTCTGAAACAAGAAGTTCGGGTCCCGGGGGGATAATATCAATCACCTGATGTCCGTCCGATGCATCCGTTATGGTTATTTCGTACCCCCCTTTTTCTTTTCGTATGATTTTGCTTATTCTACCTGTTGCCGTAGCATTATAAACTGTATTGTTACTTTTGTTCCCGTCGGGATAAATCTGGCCCCTTCCCCTGTTTCCGCCTACGTATATGGGATATTTTAAGAAATGAACATCCTTATTACTAGTGGGGTCTGGGGAAAGAATAGGAAAGGTGATTTCACTATATTTCTGACCAGGAACAGGACCTATCACAAGAATATTTTTCTTAGTGGGGCGGTAGTTCTGAAAAGACAGATTGCCTATCTTTTCTTTCATCTCGGGCGAAATACGATCAGGCGGTGCTAATTCAAACCCCTCCGGTAAAATAAGAACAGCACCCACATTCAAAGCCCCTCTCTTACCATTAGCAAGAACTTGTTTCAGTTGCATATCATAAGGAATTCTAACAACCGCTTCAAATACAGTATCAGGAAGTACCGCTTGTGGAACCTCAATATCCACGGGTTTATTAGCTAAATGGCAATTGGCACATACGATACGCCCAGTTGCTTCTCGTGGATTTTCATACCCCTGCTGCGCAAAAATGGGATATGCATTTGAAATGGATGCCCCGGTTATTATATATATCATGAGCGATACAGAAATGGATCGCGTAATCTCCTCCTTTATCCAAGAAAAGGTATTTCTAGTTTGCATGGTCCAATCGTTGATCCCGAAAATTTCTACAATAAAATTAGGTAGGTTACTAGTAGAGTTCCCTATCCATGATTTTGGTATTTCCTTTTACTGAAAAAATTTTACTGAAATAGAGGGGGAATTGAATTCCCCTGATGGGTAGGTAAGTACGACTTTGCATATTTTGCTTATATACAAAGTAAGAAAGATTATAATTGAATCAGTGAATCATTTTTCAGTCATTCATTGAATGATAAATAACTACAAGTGACGGAGATACACGATTTAAATAACGAAAGATCCAATATTTAAAAATTGTATCTAGAATGACTGGAAAGGTGGAAACAAGACCAGATATAATTTGATCATTATGAGCAAACCCAAAATCTTTGTAGATATAGCCAATCATTAGTTCCCAACCGTGGGGCGAATGGAATCCGATACATAAATCAGTCAATAAAAGAATAGAAAAAGCTTTTATTGTGTCGCTTAAATTATATAGGAATTCTTGAACCCAAGAGTTAAGAATAACAAGTTCGTCATTACCCAAAATAGAATAACCACTTAGAATAACGAAACAGATTAGATTTGTCGAGAAGTGCAAAATCGTATGGATACGATCCTCAGTGTGCATCTTGATCAATTGGATCGTTTCTTTGTGGATTCCTATACGAAGTTTTTGTAGATGTGTTTCCGGGTAGTCTTTTATCATTTCGTCCAACAGGAAGAGTTCCTCTACTTCTATGAATTGGTCTAGAATACTCTGTTCTTGAATATCATTCAAAAAGGTTTCGGATTGCTTAGTATTCCACCAATTAGTAACCCAAGATTTCAGACTTTTATTAAATGAGATAGAGATCCACCAGGGCAAAAATACTATAGATGCAAGATATAGAAGGGGAGTGAATGCTTTCTTTTTTGCCATTTTTTCATCTGTCAATTGTTAATGAACCCACCTCGTTCGTTGACTTTATGTGATCTAATCTTTCTATCAAGCATGACTTTCATTAGAAAAAGGCAGGGTGAATCTATTCTCTGGATTTTTTTTGATTCAGTTCTTAGTCCTTGAATCTAAAATACAGAAATATAAAATAAAAATCCACTTCGAATTCGAATGTTCAAATGAAATATATATTGTTTACAGATATCTCAATTGATCAAATTCGAAGCAATTGCCCCCTTTCGTTCGATAACTGCCCGACCCGAACGAACCGCTTCAAATAATAAAGATTATTCTATTCAGATTTTGAGACGAGGGAGGGCCCTCGTCTATATCAAAATATCAAATATGTCGAAAAATTTTCGCGGGTTAACTAGACTATATAGTCTATAGTCCGGGAATAATTGAAAAAAAAAAAATTATGAAAAATATTATGATGATCAAAAATGAGTGACAAAAAAAGACAGAAAAGTTCTCATTACGTTCGTTTATCGTTACGTTATAAGAAAGAAATCCACTTGGAGCACAAAAGAAAGGATAAAGGGGGCCGATTGACAAAAGGAAAGTAGAGAAAATTTACAAGATATGATCTATCTATATCTACCCTATCAACTCCAAATAGTGAAAATACAAAGAGAAAGTCTTTATTTCGAAATACTTTGATATATGAGATGAATCCATTATTTCGATTTCTTACTTGTTTTGTTACTGAATTAAGTTGAGTGGTTTTACATTTGCAGACGTATAGTATAAAAACAATTTTTGTGGACAAAAAAAACAGTTTTGTTTTATGCTATGACTCTTCCGTATACATCTGCTTTGGTTCGAGTGGGCATTCTCAAGAAACTTCAATTAAGCTCTGCTATAGGAAAAAGAGGATTCTTGGCTTGAGTTTTTTCCTCCTGCCGAGAAAGCATTCTGCAATTCATTTCAAAAGACTTCAATCGGTACACGCAAAAAATAGGCCAATTCCGCAGCTTTTTGCTCAATTTCTCGTGGAGTCAAATTATCATCAGTACGAGTCAAGGGAACGGCCCCCTGGCCTCTGATTTCCATATAAAGGACACGACGAGCATAAATACCCTCTTTAACTTCTATTCTGATGGACTGAATATCTTTCATAAGGAATCGTAGAAAGATACGACGATTTTTTCCAGGAAAGCCCCAACGAAAAATAGATACTATTCCCCCCTTTCTATCGAATCGATCATAACCACTACCTACATTCCAAAAAATCGTGCCCCACAAATAGGAACTAATAAAGAGACCCGCAATCCCATAGAAAGACATCACGATTCCTTGTGGAAAAAAAACTATTTGCTGAGACGGAAATAAAGATATCAAATTCCTACCAAGATAACTAGAAATTCCAACTAATAAAAACCCTAATGAACCAAAAAAAAGGATAAGGGCCCAGCAGAAATTGCTTGTTTTTCGAGACCCCACTAGAAATTCTATCCATATAGATTCTGATAGCCAACTCATATATACTAGATCCAGTTGCGTTTTATTGGAATTGAGAGAATAACCAAAAAAATTTGACTTTACTTTTTTTTGTTTCCGAAGTAACTCCCATCAACTAGTACTACTTTGATATGAACTTTTAGAAGTAATTCATCAAATTGCTTAGATCTAAAATCATCCCCTTTAATATGATCCCCTATAGAGACCTACTAGATACATAGACTTTAATTTCATCCATCCGCACCGGTACGGATACACTTTTGAAAATGGCTATCATCCATTTACCCCTATATTATGTTTACGTATACATAAGAGGAGCTTTTTCATTTATGTTCGGGGAAGCCCGATGTTATACAATATTCTACTAAACGGATATCCATGGCATCTAAGTGTTGAAAAAAAAAAAATAGATAAGATTTGGTCTTGGCCTTGGCCCCATCGAATCTAAAAAATCTTAGTTTTTTGAACATACAAAGATAAAGAAGCCATTGCAATTGCCGGAAATACTAGGCCTACTAAAGGCACAAAAATAGAGGGTAAGCTGCTGAAAGTTGTCATAAAATGGGTACCTCAATTTAAGATTTGTACCTGTTATTGTTATATTGTTAGTTATAAATATATCTTATAATGATTATATTATAATTCCTATATTATACTAAGTATATCTAAATACTAAGTATATCTAAGTGAGTATATATACCTAATAAGTGCAAGGAATCTAGAATTAAATAAAGGGACTTGCTCATCTTTCTAAATGAAATAGGTGTATGATAAGATAATACACTTTATTTATTATCTTACTTTATTTTCTTATTATTAGTCTATTGTTCTTGTCTTCTAATTTGAATTTCGAATTTTAATTTAATAAGGAAAGAGTTTATTCCAAATTGTCGAAAGATTCGTTAGAATCCGATCCAAGAGCAGGGATTTTTAGTAAGAATAGAATTCTCGGGAGATATAGAAAGCTGCAAACCTCTATATTTATATATATATTTTTTCTATATATGAATTATATATACGCAAACGCAAGAGAGGAAGATCACATTCGTTTTATTT